ATCCCTTATTACCCCCCCCTCCATCCTGTATATTGTCTTTTTCGTTCCCTGTTGTAATAGAAACTCATTTTATTATTTGACTATATGAAACGAGATTCTACGAGAATCCATTTTTCATTTAGGGAAGAAACAACTTTGATGAGAATTGAAAGTTTTATATGAGAGAAACCCGTCTTTATATATTTTTTTTTTAGGAAAAGATTCTATCATAATCACTATCATAATATATATTGAAATGATTCACCGGATTCCCCAAAAGGAGAATCCTTTTTTTCTTTTCAAGACTCGCTCGTTTTCCATTAACAATCTTAATCATTGGATTATATGATTCATTTGAATTCTGATGAGAAATCAAAATAAATAAAAAAGAAATAGTAAAATGATTTTTTCTTCGTCGAATGACTATTCATCTATTAGTATTAGGTTTTCATCAAATAGGGGCCGAAAGACTCTATGGAAAAATGTTGGTTCAATTCGATGTTGTCTAACACGAAGTTAGAACATAGGTGTGGACTAAGTAAATCAATGGATAGTCTTGATACTCTTGGACATACCAGTGGAAGTGAAGAACCCATTCTAAATGATGAGGAGAAACAGATTCCTAGTTGGGGCAGTTATAGTTTCAGTAATATTCATTATCTAAATTATTTATTTGATAGCAGGAATATTTGGAGTTTGATCTCTGATGATACTTTTTTAGTTAGAAATAGTAATGGTGAAAGTTATTCTGTATATTTTGATATTGAAAATCAGATTTTTGATATCGACAATGCTAGTTCTTTTTTTAGTGAACTAGAGATTTTTTTTTCTAGTTATTTAAATAGTGGGTCTAATAGTAGCAATTACTACTATTATTATTCCATGTATGATACTCAATCTAATTGGAATAATCACATTAATAGTTGCATTGATAGTTATCTTCGTTTTGAAATCAGTATTAATAGTGACTTTTACAGTGGTATCGGCAGTTACTTTTTTCATTTCATTTGTACGAAAAGTATAAGTACTATTGAAAGTGAAAATTCTAGTATCCAAACTAGTAGCAGTTATTTCAATAGAGGAGGAGGATCTAATGATTTCGATATAAATACAAAATACAGACAGTTATGGGTTCAATGCGAGAATTGTTATGGATTAAATTATAAAAAATTTTTTAAGTCAAAAATGAATATTTGTGAACACTGCGGATATCATTTGAAAATGAGTAGTTCAGATAGAATCGAACTTTTTCTTGATCCTGACACTTGGGAGCCTATGGATGAAGATATGGTCTCTATGGACCCCATTGAATTTCATTCAGAGGAGGAACCTTATAGAGATCGCATCAATTTTTATCAAAAAAAAACGGGTTTAACTGAAGCTGTTCAAACGGGCGTAGGTCAACTAAATAGTATTCCCATAGCAATTGGAGTTATGGATTTTCAGTTTATGGGAGGTAGTATGGGATCCGTAGTAGGTGAGAAAATAACCCGTTTGATCGAGTATGCTACTAATCGATCTCTACCTGTCATTATTGTATGTGCTTCTGGAGGAGCACGCATGCAAGAAGGGAGTTTGAGTTTGATGCAAATGGCTAAAATATCTTCTGCTTCATATGATTATCAATCAAATAAAAAGTTATTCTATGTATCAATCCTTACATCTCCTACAACTGGCGGAGTTACAGCAAGTTTTGGTATGTTGGGAGATATCATTATTGCTGAACCTAATGCCTACATTGCGTTTGCGGGGAAAAGAGTAATTGAACAAACATTGAAAAAGACAGTACCCGACGGTTCACAAGCGGCTGAGTATTCATTCCATAAAGGCTTATTCGACCCAATCGTACCACGTAATCCTTTAAAAGGTGTTCTGAATGAGTTATTTCAGCTACATGGTTTCCTTCCCTTGAATCAAGATTAAAAAAAGATTGTTAAAAATCTTCATTTTCAAATGGAAGTATAGCACTAGCTTCAGTTATTTTTATTTGTAGCGAATAAGCATTTAGTTCATTGTAATCAAAAAAAAAATAAAATATTAAATAAAAATAAAGAAGAAATCTCAAATCAAATAAATCAAATAGAAATATTCAAATAACAAATAAGAAGAATAAGAATATAGAATGAGAAAGAATGAGAATAATAAGAATATAGAAGTTCTTTCTATTTACCGAGAGCCCCCGTTTTTCACTAGGAATCCCTTTTTGTTGGATAAGATTGGTTAAAGTCGCGAACTCATAAGAAACTCTTTTCTATCTTTTCTTTCAAAACACCCTTTTTTGTTTTGAAAGAAAAGATAGAAAGAAGATAAGGATGGGATAAGAAGAATACAATTTCTGAAAGCGGATTCTCATACATATTCGTATAGAAAGAGGAATAGGTACACTTCATTTAGTTCTACATTCGTTGTACTTATTGATTATTAAGTACTTCATATGAAGATTCTCTTCATATTCTTTCTAATAGATAGACTTATCATAAGATATCTTTATAATTATAATTTATAATTATAATAGGTACAAATACGAAATCGAGGTACCCATTCTATGATAGATTTGAACTTTCCCTCTATTTTTGTTCCTTTAGTGGGCCTAGTCTTTCCGGCAATCGCAATGGCTTCTTTATCTCTTTATGTCCAAAAAAATAAGATTGTCTAAATACGATGGGACCAAATATCATCAATTTCTTTCGAGACTGGATTATCATACAGATACTTTTTTAATGTAATATGGTAGGATATATGATATGTGATATGTGGCCTTTCCTAAAACAAATGGAAGAGTTGTTATGTATGTCGATGCATAATATACGCATTAATGCATGTATATGCGGTTATAGCTTAATCAATTAAACGATTCAATTCAAAAAGATCAGCAAATATTTTTTTTTTTCAAAATCTTTGAAATAGAAACTCAATTTATCTAACCAATTCTTTCTAATGGTTCCCGGCGGAATACTGCTAGTTGATGAAAGTTACTTCGGGATCAAGCAAGAAAAGTCGAGTCAAATCCATTTGGGTTATTCTCTCAATTCAAATCGAATGCAACTGGATCTAGTATAGTATGAACTGGCGATCAGAACATATATGGATAGAACTTATAACGGGGTCTCGAAAAACAAGTAATTTTTGCTGGGCCTGTATCCTTTTTTTAGGTTCACTAGGATTCTTAGTGGTTGGAACTTCCATTTATCTTGGTAGAAATCTGATATCCGTATTTCCGTCTCAGCAAATTCTTTTTTTCCCACAAGGGATCGTGATGTCTTTCTATGGGATCGCAGGTCTATTCATTAGTTCTTATTTGTGGTGCACAATTTCATGGAATGTAGGTAGTGGTTATGACCGATTCGATAGAAAAGAAGGTATAATGTGCCTTTTTCGTTGGGGATTTCCTGGAATAAATCGGCGCATCTTCCTTCGTTTCTTTCTGAAAGATATCCAATCAATCAGAATGGAGGTTAGAGAGGGCCTTTTTCCTCGTCGTGTCCTTTATATGGAAATCAGGGGCCAAGGAGCCATTCCCTTGACTCGTACTGATGAAAATTTGACTCCACGAGAAATTGAACAAAAAGCCGCCGAATTGGCCTATTTCTTGCGCGTACCCATTGAAGTCTTTTGAAATGAACTGAAAATCTCAGCATGAGCGAAGGAACTTACTAATTATCTTTTTAAGACAACTGAAGCTTCTTCAAAATGTTCATTTCAGCAAAAGATGCTATATTATATTTCCCCGTTCCGTTGAGGCAGCAGTCCATATACATTATACATCTCAAAAGCAGGAGGACGTATATGGAACAATTCTAATAAAATCTAATATAACTAATCAAATATTTGAAGGAGAATATAAACTATTTGTACACAAAAACTATTTTGTATACGCATACGCATGGCGTCCAGCTTCACTCTTTTATACTAGTAAAAAAAAGGGTCTAATAAGTATAGGTTCATCAAATATCCAAACATGTATTTTGTTTTCGTAAAGCATAATTCCTCTTTTTAAGCCCCAGATTTTGAATTGATACCCTATACCTGCGCTGCGGTTAGACAGTTAAATCTTTTGAATTCGAAATAAAAGAATTAAAGGATCCGGTAGGGTTCGTCTTGAAATCCAAATAAAATAATATTTGTTAGTTCAAATGGGTTTTTCGAGTCTTCATCGAAAGGAAGAAATGAAGAGGAAATCGGTTCCAATTTGCCTAATTGATATCTCTGGAATATGGAAAGAATATTTACTTCTTTTTTTCATTCGAAAAAGGGCCCTTTTTCTATGTTCTATTCTAGATCCAAAGACTCAATTCTTACACGAAAACAAAAATAGGAAAAGATTCATAGGTTCGATACCTTGTTCTTGTTATAGAACTCGTGCTTCATAGAAATCTCAGATAGAATCGACGAATGAAACAGGTTCATTAAAAATTCACATCACAGATACAGAATGAAAAAAAAGAAAGCATTGGTTTCCCTCCCATATCTTGTGTCTATACTCTTTTTTCCCTGGTGGGTTTCGCTCTCATTTCAGAAATGTCTAGAAACTTGGGTTCTTAATTGGTGGAATACCAGGCAATCCGAAATCCTTTTGAATGATATTCAAGAGAAAAATGTTTTAGAAAGATTTATGGAATTAGAAGAACTATTCCTGTTGGACGAGATGATAAAGGAGTACTCGGAGACACATATGCAAAGGCTTCATATAGGAATGCACAAGGAAACGATACAATTGGTCCAAAGACACAATGAATCTCATTTCCATATCATTTTGCATTTCTCGACAAATCTAATCTGTTTCACTATTCTAAGTTGTTATTTTGTTCTGGGTAATGAAGAACTTTTCATTCTAAATTCTTGGATTCAGGAATTTCTCTATAACTTAAGTGACACAATCAAAGCTTTTTCGATTCTTTTAGTTACTGATTTATGGATCGGATTTCACTCGACCCATGGTTGGGAACTAATTCTTGGTTCGATCTACAACGATTTTGGATTAGCTCAGAATGATCAGATTATATCTGGTCTTGTTTCCACTT